GATGCTTATATAGTGTATATTTTAATATAGGATGCCGTTATTACAGTATAATAATATAAAATTATAATGAATTAAAATCATTAATATATACTTTAATTATAAATATGGCCCATATTATAGCATTGTCGGTGCCAAATTGCTCTAAAGTGCAATAAAGATTCATTAATATATAATTTAAAGATATAGCGCTAATCGAAACTTCCTGGTTTAGGGGTTTGACAGGAAAACAAGGATCGTACAGCGTAGGGGGGTAGGGGGGTTTGTCGCGTAGAAGCCGGGGGATTCCAATAGTGTATTGTGAGGAAAGAATTAACCTTATGCACTTGATATCCATATATGCGATTCTTTATATAATATCTTTACAACATTCAACATTATTACTCTGCTTCAAAGTTTAGTTCGACCTTATTAGTTCTTCTTAGCTTACACTGTGAGATGCAAGCTGAAAGGAAAAAAGAAAAAGAGAACCCTATGCATATAAGAGAACGCCCGGCTTGGTGGGTAACGGGCAATAAGGTTAACCGCATCAACCAGATGCATTGCATTCGGCTTTCAGTGAGTGGTTTCTTAAGGATTGTACTTGAAATAGGAGCCAAATGCAAGAAATAGTTCACTATATGCGACTCTCGATATTTGTCCGTGATCATCATTAATAGTATGCGCGTCGATAAATCGTTGGTCGGTTCTTACTACATTAAGTAATACCGATGATTAGAGTTGGTGGATAGAGACAGAGCTCGTGTTAGCTGAAGTTATGTTGTTATAACAATTAATCCGGGTCAAAGTCACAAATATGGTTATGTCCCTATTTTGGTTTATGTAAACCTTGGATTTGTGCTGATGTATGAGGGGTTAAAACCACTTATGTTGATAATACATATAATGTACTACTCATAACTAATATATTTTTATGGGTAAATACATACATGCAATATTATACATAACCATGTAATAAATACACAATGTATGTGGTACATTACATTCGTTATTTAACATAGGCGCGTCAGAGGGTAGTTTAACTTAGAATCTTAGCTTTGGGAGTTAAGGGTGGGAGTTAAAATCTCCTCTCTCTGAGCACTAGGGAGGGTTTTAACCTCCGGCCTCCGGATTACAAGACCGGCGCTCTTACACTGAGCTACTAGGGCAGGCTCATTCGAGGGCTTTGTTTTCGGCTCACCCGGCTAGCGGGGCCAAAACTAGGAAGATGGTGAAATAGATTACAGAGGCAATTTGGCCGATGATAATAAATGGGTGTTCTACAGGCATGCCTCCAATTCAGGTGAGGATTAGTATGTCTGCCACTAGGGTTCAGAACAGGAATTGGGTGAGTGGTCGGAAAGTTAGGCCTCGTTGTTTAGAGGTGTGAAGGATAGGGACAACCATTAGGACTAGAATAGAGAATAGTAGTGCAAGAACTCCTCCTAGTTTATTAGGGATTGAGCGAAGGATTGCGTAGGCAAACAAAAAGTATCACTCAGGTTTAATGTGAGGAGGGGTAACCAGGGGGTTGGCTGGTGTAAAATTGTCTGGGTCTCCTAGAAGATTAGGTGCAAATAGGGCTAGGGATGTTAGGCCAAGAAGCATGGCTACAAACCCAAGTAGGTCTTTGTATGAGAAGTAAGGGTGAAACGAGATTTTATCGGCATCGGAGTTAATCCCCGCTGGGTTATTGGACCCTGTTTCATGAAGGAAAAGAAGGTGTAGGACTGTGGCAGCTGCAATTACAAAGGGGAATAAGAAGTGGAAAGCAAAGAACCGTGTTAAAGTGGCGTTATCTACGGAGAACCCACCTCAAATTCATTGTACTAGGGCGCCTCCTACATAAGGGACGGCTGATAAAAGGTTTGTAATTACGGTTGCCCCTCAGAAAGATATTTGTCCTCATGGAAGAACATAGCCTACGAAGGCTGTCATTATTGTCAGCAGGAGGAGTACGACTCCGATGTTTCAAGTTTCTTTATATAGGTATGAGCCGTAGTAAAGTCCTCGGGCAATGTGTATATAAATGCAAATGAAAAAGAAAGATGCTCCGTTAGCGTGGATGTTTCGGATGAGTCATCCGTAACTAACGTCCCGGCAAATGTGGCATACAGAGGAAAAAGCTGTTGAGATATCAGAGGTGTAGTGTATAGCTAAAAATAGCCCGGTGAGGATTTGGGTAGCTAGACACAGGCCCAATAGTGATCCAAAGTTTCATCATACTGAGATGTTTGAAGGGGCTGGAAGGTCGACTAGTGCGTCATTAGCAATTTTTAGGAGGGGGTGGGTTTTTCGGAGGTTGGCCATTATGGTTCTTGTAGTTGAATTACAACGGTGGTTTTTCAAGTCATTAGTTTCGGTTAGAGTCCGAGCAGGAATTATGACTTATCTTGTGTCTTTATTTCTTTTAGGGTTGGTTTTGGGGCTTGTTGCTGTTGCATCCAATCCCGCTCCCTACTTTGCTGCTTTAGGGTTGGTAGTGGCAGCGGGTGTAGGGTGTGGAGTTTTGGTTGGGCACGGGGGATCTTTCTTGTCTTTGGTGTTATTTTTGATTTATTTGGGGGGAATGCTTGTGGTTTTTGCGTATTCAGCTGCTTTAGCAGCTGAGCCTTTTCCTGAGTCTTGGGGGGATCGTTCCGTTTTAGGGTATGTTATGGCGTATGTGGTAGGGGTGGTGTTGGTGGCAGGTTGGTTTTGGGGTGGGTGGTACGAGACTTCGTGAGTAGCAGTGGATGAGTTTAAGGAGTTTTCTGTGCTGCGGGGGGATACAAGTGGGGTGGCTTTTATATACTCTTTAGGTGGGGGGATGCTGGTTGTATGTGCATGGGTACTTTTGTTAACACTTTTTGTAGTATTAGAATTAACTCGGGGCTTAAGCCGGGGGGCCCTTCGAGCAGTTTAGGTGAGGGTTAATAAAAGGGCCAGTGCTGTTGAAAGGAAAAAGAGGGTGAGGTATGTTTTAATTATTCCCTGCTGAATGTTGCTTGTTGCAGTAATCATAGGAAGATGTGTAGAAATAATGCTTTTTGGTCCGACTTTCTCAAACCATGTTTGGTCAACTAGTTGGCTAGCAATAGCTTGACCTAGGGTTAAGTTGAGTTTAGGGGTTAGCCGGTGGATAATAGCTGGAAAAAACCCTAGTATATTAGAAAAATTATGGAGGACAAGGTTGGGGGTCGTTTTAAATTGTTTGTTAGTGAGTGATGCTAGTTCTAGTGCAACCAGAAGGCCTAGGATGGTAACCAGGAGGGCAGCTAATTTAAGGGTAAGAGGTATAGTTATTACAGGGGTTTTAGAGGGCAGGAAGTTTGATGTGATTAAAAGTCCTGCAACAATGCTTCCTCAGGCCAATCGTTTAATTGGGTTAATAACAGCGGGGTTGTTCTCGTTAATAGGTGATAGGGCTGTAAATCGAGGATGTCCTATGGATACGAAAAATACAACACGTAGGCTATATACAGCAGTGAAGGAGGTGGCCAATAAGGTAAGTGTAAGGGCTCAGGCGTTAAGGTGTGATGTGTTTAAGGCCTCAATAATAGCATCTTTAGAAAAGAACCCTGCTAAGAAAGGGGTGCCAGTAAGTGCTAAGCTCCCGATTGTGAGACAGGAAGAAGTAAAGGGGGTAAGGTTGTGTATACCACCTATTTTTCGGATGTCTTGCTCATCGTTAAGGCTGTGAATAATTGACCCGGAACACAGGAATAATATAGCTTTAAAAAATGCGTGTGTACAAATGTGAAGGAAGGCTAATTGTGGCTGGTTAAGTCCAATGGTGACTATCATTAATCCTAGTTGGCTGGATGTGGAAAATGCGACGATTTTTTTAATGTCATTTTGTGTTAATGCGCATGTAGCGGTAAAGAGTGTGGTGAGAGCCCCAAGGCATAAACAGGTAGTAAGGGCTGTTTGGTTATCTTCCATTAGGGGGTGCAGTCGGATTAGCAGGAAAATTCCTGCAACAACCATAGTGCTAGAGTGTAGTAGGGCAGATACCGGTGTAGGGCCTTCCATTGCGGAAGGTAATCAGGGATGAAGTCCAAATTGTGCTGATTTGCCGGTGGCGGCTAAAATAAGACCTATGAGTGGCATTGTGAGGTCAAGGTCTTTCGAGGAGGCAAATATTTGTTGAATTTCTCATGAGTTGAGGTTTGTTGCAAATCAGGCTATACTTAAGATGAGTCCAATATCTCCCACCCGATTGTATACTACGGCTTGCATAGCAGCTGTATTGGCGTCTGCTCGGCCGTATCACCATCCAATAAGTAGAAATGACATAATGCCCACACCCTCTCATCCGATGAACAACTGGAATATGTTGTTGGCAGTTACTAGTACAATCATGGCTACGAGGAAAAGCAAAAGATATTTAAAGAATCGGTTTATGTTGGGGTCGGCATGTATATACCATGATGCAAACTCAAGAATAGATCAAGTTACATAAAGGGCAATTGGGGTAAAGATGATAGAATAGTGATCAAACTTAAAGCTAAGGTTTACATCAAAGGCTGAGGTATTTATTCATTGTCAGTTAGTAACGATTGTTTCGGTCCCTTGATCTAAAAAAATGAATAGGGGGATTAGGCTTACTAGAAAAGCTAGTTTGACAGCGGTTTTTACATTGGTGAGGGCTCAGTTTTCTTGACGAGGGGATGGACTAAGGGTAGTTATGAGGGGGTAGATAAGAAGTGCGAAGATCATTAATAAGGTCGAGCTCAAGATTAGTGTAGTTGGGTGCATAGCTGCTACTTGGATTTGCACCAAGAGTCTTTGGTTCCTAAGACCAACGGATGAGCTGTTATCCTTTAGAAGCTCGAGTGAACCACGGAGTTTAACCGAGGAGGTAGAAGATTAGCAGTCCCTACTGTCGAACGGACTTCTCTCGGTGGATAAGAGGGGTTTAACCTCTATTTTTAGAATCACAATCTAATGTCTTGTTTAAACTATATCTACAGAAACATCAGCCTCATATCAGTTCTGGTTTAAGGATCAGTAGAATAATTGGGATAAGGTGAAGGGTGATAAGTAGGTGTTCACGGGTGTGGGATGGTTCAATGGCAATAATATGGGAAGGTAGAGGCCCCCGTTGTGTCATTAGGAATAGATATAAGGAGTAGCTGGCTGTGATAAGTGTGCCTACACCTGTAAGGAGCAGTGTTCAGTATGATCAATTAAATATGGAAGTAATAATTATTAGTTCACCCATTAGGTTTGGTAGAGGTGGAAGTGCTAAATTGGCTAAGCTGGCCACAAATCATCAGGTGGTTATTAAGGGAAGGACCATTTGTATACCTCGAGCTAGAAGCATAGTTCGACTATGTGTGCGTTCGTAGCTGGTATTAGCCAGGCAAAATAGTGCTGAGGAAGCAAGTCCGTGTGCAATCATAAGAATAATTGCACCCGTAAATCCTCAGGGCGTTTGAATGAGAATCCCCCCTGCAACTAGACCTATGTGTCCAACTGAAGAGTATGCGATTAGTGATTTTAGGTCTGTTTGACGGAGGCAAATTGACCCAGTTATGATAATACCCCAAAGGGCTAAGGCAATAAAGGGGTATGCTAGCTCTTTAGTGAGCGGGTCTAGTATTACCATTATACGTATTATGCCATAACCTCCAAGTTTAAGAAGAACAGCCGCTAGGACTATGGACCCTGCAATTGGGGCTTCTACGTGAGCTTTGGGCAGTCAAAGGTGAACGCCATACAGCGGTATTTTTACAAGGAAAGCTATTAGGCAGGCAGCTCATCATAATTTATCCCCCCATGTTAAAAGGTTTAGGGGTTTAGAATACTGCAAGGTCAGTATTGACAGGGTTCCGTTGTCATTTTGTAGAAGTAGAAGAGCCACAAGAAGTGGTAGAGAGCCGGCCAGGGTGTAGAATAAGAAGTAGGTGCCAGCATTAAGTCGTTCAGTTTGATTACCTCAGCGGGTAATGAGGATGAGGGTGGGGAGTAGTGTAGCCTCGAATATAATATAAAACATAATGATTTCCGTAGCACCGAATGCTAAAATTAAAAATGTTTGGAGTGATACCAAAAGGGTGATGTAGGTTCGTTGGCGATTAAGAGGTTCGGGTGAGATGTGGTTCTGGCTAGCAAGAATTATAAGGGGAAGTAACCAGCAGGTTAACACTAGTAATGGTGTTGATAGCGGGTCTGTTGCTAAATAAAGATTGGATGAGGATCACCCGGTTTCTGATGATCATTTTAACCAGGATAAACTTGCTAGGGCAATGATTAAACTTTGGGCAATTGATGTTGTCCACAGCCATTTTGCAGAGCTCAATCAGATTGTTGGGAAAAGCATTAGTGTTGGGATAAGGATTTTTAACATTGAAGTAGATTTAGGCTTTGTAGTCGATCGGTACCGTGTGTTCGTGCAGTTGCTACTAGAAGAGCCAGGCCTGCGCTGGCTTCGCAAGCTGAAAAGGCCAATAATAGTATAGGGGCTACCGAATAACCGGTTGCTTCCATCTGAAGGGCCCACAAGGAGAGTGCAATAAATAAAGAGAGTATCATTCCCTCTAGACAAAGAAGGGCCGAGAGAAGGTGGGTGCGGTGAAATGCGAGTCCTATAAGCCCTAAAATAAAGGCTGAGGTAAAGCTGAAGTGTACTGGTGTCATAAGGCGGTCATGGACTTAAACCATGGTCTTTTGAGCCGAAATCAAGGGTCTTGTTTTGGACTAACTGCCTATTCAGCTCATTCTAATCCCCCCTGTGTTCACTCATAAATTAAGCCAAGAGTGAGTAGGGCAAGTACGGCGGCAGATCAGGCGAGAGTTAGGGCTGGTGTTGTTAGTTGATCACCCCAGGGGAGTGGGAGGAGAAGGGCAATTTCTAAGTCAAATAAAAGAAATAAAATAGCGATCAGAAAAAATCGGAGGGAGAATGGTAATCGGGCAGACCCTAGTGGGTCAAATCCGCATTCATAGGGGGATAGTTTTTCTGCGTCTGGCGTAATTTGTGGTAGCCAGAAAGAAACAGTTGCTAGTACTGCGGATAGAAGAATGGTAATAGTAATGATGGTTGTGATTAAATTCATTATCTTTCCTTGGATTTTAACCAAGACCGGGTGATTGGAAGTCACTTATACGCATTAATACTAGAAAGATTATGAGCCTCATCAGTAGATAGAGACGTAAAGGAATAGTCAAACGACGTCTACAAAGTGTCAATATCAGGCGGCAGCTTCAAAGCCAAAGTGATGTTCGGATGTGAAGTGGTATTGGATTTGTCGGAGTAAGCAAACTGCTAAGAAGGTGGAGCCAATAATTACGTGTAGCCCGTGAAATCCTGTGGCAACAAAGAAAGTAGAACCGTATACACCGTCAGCGATTGTAAATGGTGCTTCGTAGTATTCTATGGCTTGAAGAAAGGTGAAGTAGAATCCTAATAAGATAGTGAGAGTAAGAGATTGAATAGCTTGTTTTCGTTCTCCTTCCATAATGCTGTGATGTGCTCATGTAACAGTAACACCAGATGCTAGAAGAACTGCTGTATTAAGAAGTGGTACTTCAAATGGGTCAAGGGGTGTGATTCCTGTAGGAGGTCAGCAGCCACCTAGTTCAGGAGTGGGGGCGAGGCTGGCGTGGTAAAAGGCTCAGAAGAAACCCAAGAAAAAGAACACCTCAGATGTAATGAATAAAATTATACCGTAGCGTAATCCTTTCTGAACAGGCGGGGTGTGGTGTCCTTGGAAGGTGCCTTCTCGAATAATATCTCGTCACCATTGATATATAGTGAGAAGCAGTAGAATATTACCCATAGTAAGAAGTGTGAGCGAGTGGAAGTGGAATCAGACTGCAGTGCCTGATGTGAGTAAAAGGGCGGCAATTGCGCCGGTGAGTGGTCAGGGGCTTGGGTCAACCATGTGGTATGCGTGTGCTTGGTGTGCCATTAGACGTTTTCTTGTAGGTAAAGGCTTAATAGGAGGACAAATACGTAGGCTTGAATTATAGCAACAGCAATTTCGAGGAGGGTAAGTAAAAATAAGACTAGGGCAGTGAGGATTGCAACCGTTGGTATAAGGGGTAGTAGTACAAAAGCTGCTGTTGCGATCAGTTGAATTAAAAGGTGTCCTGCTGTGAGGTTGGCTGTTAGTCGTACGCCTAGGGCAAGGGGTCGGATAAAGAGGCTAATTGTCTCGATGATGATTAGAACAGGAATTAGGGGCACAGGAGTTCCTTCAGGTAGAAGGTGACCTAGGGCAGCGGTGGGTTGATTCCGCATTCCAATAATTACTGTTGCGAGTCATAGGGGTACTGCAAGGCCTATATTAAGAGAAAGTTGTGTAGTGGGGGTGAAGGTATATGGAAGTAGGCCTAACATATTCAGGGTAATAAGGAATAATATTAAGGAGGTTAGTAGAACTGCTCATTTATGGCCACCGAGGTTTAAGGGCAAAAGAAGTTGCTGGGTAAATCGGTTAATAAATCATCCTTGAAGCGTAATAAGGCGGTTGTTTAGTCATCGGGCAGAGGGTGTTGGGAAGAGAATTCATGGAAGAGTTAATGCTACAGCAATAAGTGGGATACCCATATATGTGGGGCTTATAAATTGGTCAAAGAAGCTTAGTGTCATGGTCAGTTTCAGGGTTCAGGTTTAGCTTTTTCAGTGCTTTGTGAAGTAGGCTCATTTGTGAAAGTGTGGCCGAGGACTTTAGGGGGAATAACAGTTAAGAAAACCAGTCACGAGAATACCAGAATGGCAAATCAGGGGGCAGGGTTGAGTTGGGGCATGTCACTAGGGGTGGTTGGGGGCCACCAGTCTTTAGCTTAAAAGGCTAACGCTATTCCCGATTTAGCTTCTTAGTGAGGCATCTTCAAGTATTATAGTGGATCACTTCTCAAAGTGTTCTAGGGGTACCGCTTCAACAACGATGGGCATGAAGCTGTGGTTAGCCCCGCAAATTTCGGAACATTGTCCGTAGAACACTCCAGGTCGAGAGGCAATAAAGGCTGTTTGGTTTAGTCGCCCTGGGACAGCGTCTATTTTCACACCTAAAGAAGGGACAGCTCAGGAGTGAAGAACATCTTCAGCTGAAACGAGGACTCGAATTGGAGACTCAACAGGGACCACCATTCGGTGATCTGCTTCTAGGAGGCGAAACTGACCGGGGATTAAATCTTGAGTAGGGACTATGTAGGAGTCAAATCCTAGGTCTTCATAGTCTGTGTATTCATAGCTTCAGTATCATTGGTGACCCATTGCTTTGATGGTGAGGTGAGGATCATTAATTTCGTCTATAAGGTAGAGAATTCGAAGGGAGGGGAGGGCAATAAGAATGAGGATAACTGCTGGGAGAATAGTTCAAACGATTTCAATTTCTTGAGAATCAAGGATATACTTGTTGGTGAGTTTAGTAGAGACTATTGCTACGATGATATAAAGCACTAGAGTGCTAATAAGAAGAACAATCATAAGAGCGTGGTCGTGGAAATGAAGAAGTTCTTCTATAACAGGTGAGGCCGCGTCTTGGAATCCTAGTTGTGAGGGATGTGCCATTATAGCAAAATGCTCAAGACACGCGGGGTTTTAACCCACAATTCTGCCTTGACAAGGCAGTGTAATAGTCTAGTTTTACTAGTGTCTTATGGAAGAAAGTGGCAGAGTGGTTATGCGGTTGGCTTGAAACCAGCACATGGGGGTTCAATTCCTCCCTTTCTCGTTAATTTGCTTGTACTTGTACAAATGCTGGTTCCTCAAATGTGTGGTAAGGGGGAGGGCATCCGTGTAGTCATTCTACGTTAGTTGAAGTTAGTTCAATTGATGCGACTTCTCGCTTAGCAGCAAAGGCTTCCCAAAGGATGAATAGGAATATAATTACGGCAACCAGGGAAATAAGGGAGCCAATTGAGGAAACAGTATTTCATAGTGTGTAGGCGTCTGGATAGTCAGAGTAACGTCGGGGCATTCCCGCTAGGCCTAGGAAGTGTTGTGGGAAAAAGGTTAAATTTACACCTACAAACATGATTCCGAAGTGAATTTTGGTCCATGTGCTGTGAAGTGTAAATCCTGTAAATAGGGGGAATCAGTGAACAAAGGCTCCCATGATGGCAAATACAGCTCCCATAGATAGGACGTAGTGGAAGTGAGCAACCACATAGTAAGTATCGTGAAGGACGATATCTAATGAGGAGTTTGCCAGAACAATACCTGTTAGTCCTCCTACTGTAAATAGGAAAATAAACCCAAGGGCCCAAAGAAGTGGTGTTTCTCATTTAATTGAGCCACCATGCAATGTAGCTAGTCAGCTAAACACCTTAACCCCGGTCGGGATGGCGATAATTATAGTGGCGGATGTAAAGTAGGCACGAGTGTCGACGTCCATACCAACAGTAAACATGTGGTGGGCTCAAACGATAAAACCTAAGAGACCGATGGCTATCATGGCTCAAACCATGCCTATATATCCAAAGGGTTCTTTTTTACCAGAGTAGTACGCAACGATGTGTGAAATTATACCGAAGCCTGGAAGAATAAGAATATAAACTTCTGGGTGTCCAAAAAATCAAAATAGATGTTGATAAAGGATTGGGTCTCCTCCTCCTGCTGGGTCAAAGAAAGTGGTATTAAGATTTCGGTCTGTAAGTAGCATTGTGATGCCTGCTGCAAGGACAGGCAGGGAGAGAAGTAAGAGGACGGCGGTAATCAGAACAGCCCATACAAAAAGAGGGGTTTGGTATTGAGAAATCGCTGGGGGTTTCATGTTGATAATGGTCGTAATAAAATTAATGGCCCCTAAAATAGAAGAAATACCAGCTAAGTGAAGGGAGAAGATAGTTAAATCTACAGAGGCTCCTGCGTGGGCTAGGTTACCGGCCAGAGGGGGGTATACTGTCCACCCTGTCCCGGCCCCAGCTTCAACCCCAGATGAGGCTAAGAGGAGAAGAAAGGATGGGGGAAGTAGTCAGAAGCTCATGTTATTTATTCGGGGAAAGGCCATATCAGGGGCACCGATCATAAGGGGGATTAATCAGTTTCCGAACCCACCAATCATAATTGGCATGACTATAAAGAAAATCATAACGAAAGCATGGGCCGTGACGATCACATTATAAATTTGATCATCACCCAGAAGGGCTCCGGGCTGGCTTAGTTCGGCTCGAATAAGGAGACTTAGGGCTGTGCCGACTATTCCGGCTCAGGCACCAAATACTAAATAAAGGGTGCCAATGTCTTTGTGGTTGGTTGAGAAAAATCATCGTGTGATTGCCACAGGTAAGGTGGCTGAGTGTCTAAGCGGTGGATTGTAACCCCACGAACAGAGGTTTAATTCCTCTTCTTATCAAGTCCTGTGGTGTACAACACGTTAGATTGCAAACCTGAAGAAGTAGGCTAACAGCCTACCGGGGCTTTCCCCCGCCTCGCCACCCTGTGGCGGGGGAAAGTAGATGGATGCTCGCTGGATAGAGCGCTTAGCTGTTAACTAAGATTTTGTAGGATCGAGGCCTTCCCACCTAGAAAGGCTTTAGCTTAATTAAAGTGTCTGGGTTGCATTCAGAAGATGTGGGATAAAGTCCCGCAAGTCTTAACAAGGGCTGGGTGATTTTCACTCCCGCTTAGAGCTTTGAAGGCTCTTGGTCTTAATGCTATCCTAAGCCCTTTATAGGGTTAGTATTGCACTAACAGCGGGGGTGAGAGGAAGTAGTATTAAAGCTATAATAGTTATAAGTGATAATGGGAGAGTAACATGGTTAAATTTAAGTCGTCAAGGGGCTGTGGCAACTAGTGTGTTAGGGTAGATGGTTAAGGTTATAGCATAACAAAGTCGGAGGTAAAAGTAAAGGCTAAGTAGGGCTGTCATAGCAGCTAGTGTAGCAGTTAGTGGAAGACCTTGTTTGGTTAATTCTTGTAAAATGAGTCATTTTGGTATAAATCCTGAAAGAGGAGGGAGGCCACCCAGGGAGAGTAATACAAGCACGGTAAGTGCTGCTAGGGTGGGCGCTTTGGTTCATGAGGTTGCAAGGGAATTAATAGTTAAAGAGTGGTTGGTTTTTAGTGTAAGGAATGCTGAAGATGTTATCACAATATAAAGTAGCAGGCTTAGAAGTGTGAGGGAAGGCGCGAACTGTAAAATTAGAATTATTCATCCTAGGTGAGCGATTGAAGAGTATGCCAAAATTTTACGTAGCTGAGTTTGGTTGAGTCCTCCTCACCCCCCTACAAGGGTTGATAAAAGTCCTAGTGTAACAAGGAGGGTAGAGTCAATAGCTGGTGCTACTTGAATCAGGAGTGCAAATGGTGCAAGTTTCTGTCAGGTAGAAAGGATAAGTCCTGTGGTGAGTTCTAATCCTTGAAGGACCTCTGGCAATCAAAAATGTACTGGTGCCAATCCTAGTTTTAGTGCAAGGGCTATCATGGCGGTTGTGGCTGCTAGGGGATGGGTTAATTGTTGAATATCTCATTCTCCGACTAATCAGGCGTTGGTGGTGCTGGCAAATAGAATTATCGCTGCTGCTGTGGCTTGTGTAAGAAAATACTTAGTTGTAGCTTCGACTGCTCGGGGGTGGTGTTGTCGTGCTATAATTGGAATGATGGCAAGGGTATTAATCTCGAGTCCTATTCATGCAAGTAGTCAGTGGGAGCTAGCAAAGGTAAGGGCTGTGCCTAAGCCTAGGCTAGAGATTAAAATGGTGAGTACATAGGGGTTCATTAGTAAAGGAAGGATTTTAACCAACATATTTGGGGTATGGGCCCAAAAGCTTAATTAGCTGACCTTACTAGAAGGTGGTGTAGTGGAAGCACTAAGAGTTTTGATCTCTTGAGTATGGGTTCGAACCCCTTCTTTCTAGAATTGAGGGGACTTGAACCCCTATTAGCCACGCTATCAAGGTGGTCCTTGAACATTCAGGCACAATTCCTTGCAGTATTAAATCTGCGGGGGTAGACCTGCGAGTGCAATAGGAAGTGCAAGGTGTCATAGAACCAGGGCCAGGGTTATAGGGAGGAAGCTTTTTCAAACTAAGTGTATAAGTTGGTCATATCGGAATCGAGGATAGGAAGCCCGCACTCATAAAAATACTACGGACAGTATAGCCGCTTTGGTTATTAAGTTTACGGCCGTTAGTTCTGGTAGGGCTGGGATGTGAGTTGCTCCTAAAAATAGGATGGCTGAGAGTGTGTTTATGAGAAGGATGTTAGCGTACTCAGCCAGGAAAAAGAGGGCGAAGGGTCCCCCAGCATATTCTACATTGAACCCGGAGACTAGTTCAGATTCTCCTTCTGTGAGGTCAAAGGGGGCACGGTTTGTTTCGGCAAGGGTTGAGATGTATCATATAGCGGCAAGGGGCCAGGCTGGTACAATTAATCAGATGCTTTCTTGGGCAATATTAAAGGTTTGGAGTGTAAAACCACCCGTGAAAATAATTACGCTAAGCAGAATTAAGCCTAGACTGACCTCGTAGGAGATGGTTTGTGCTACAGCGCGTAAAGCACCGATTAAGGCATATTTTGAATTTGATGCCCATCCGGAGCCTAAAATAGAATAAACGGCAAGGCTAGATAGTGCAAGTACAAATAGTACACCCAGATTTAAGTCTGTGACAGGGTAAGGGATAGGCATTGGGGCTCACAGGGTAAGTGCAAGTGTTAGGGCTAGTATTGGTGTAGCGAGGAAAAGGAAGGGGGAAGAGGTGGAGGGTCGAACTGGTTCTTTAATGAAGAGCTTTAGGCCGTCCGCGATTGGTTGAAGTAATCCATAGGGGCCAACAATATTGGGTCCCTTTCGCAGTTGCATATATCCTAAAACTTTTCGTTCAAGAAGGGTAAGAAAAGCGACTGCTAGAAGAACGGGGACGATGTAGGCAAGGGGGTTAAGAACGTGAGTAATTAGGGTCGTGATCATAGCTAAGGAGAGGGTTTGAACCTCTGAGAAAAAGGGCTTAGGCCTTTCGCAATTACCGGGCTCTGCCACCTTAGCGCGCCGTTCTCTCAGGCACACTTTGATGTGCCCCCTTGTCTGTTTTAGTTGCCTTCATCAGGTAGGGGTGGGGCGTGCCTTAAGCATGGGCCCCTTCTTTCCGGTCCTTTCGTACTAGGAAAGATCACTTCATAGATAGAAACTGACCTGGATTACTCCGGTCTGAACTCAGATCACGTAGGACTTTAATCGTTGAACAAACGAACCCTTAATAGCGGCTGCACCATTAGGATGTCCTGATCCAACATCGAGGTCGTAAACCCCCTCGTCGATAGGGACTCTGGGAAAGGATTGCGCTGTTATCCCTAGGGTAACTCGGTCCGTTGATCGGCGTTCGCCGGATCATTTTTGGTCAGAAATTCTGGTGCTTAGAGCAGTAGCTCTCGGCTGTGGGGGCAGTGCCCCCAGTCCACATGGGGGCTTTGTTTTCCCCCGCGGTCGCCCCAACCAAAGACATATAGGCTAGGGGTCACTGCGTTTTTACTTGGTAGAACAAGGTTACTTGACGTGATCTGCCGGGTGTCTAAAGCTCCATAGGGTCTTCTCGTCTTATGTAGTTATGTCCGCTTCTGCACGGGCAGATCAATTTCATTGACTTGGAAGAGGAGACAGCTAAGCCCTCGTGATGCCATTCATACAGGTCTTCATTTAAAAGACAAGTGATTGCGCTACCTTCGCACGGTCAAAATACCGCGGCCGTTAAACCCATAGTCACAGGGCAGGCGGGACCTCTTATATTTTGATTTGCAAGAGGCGATGTTTTTGGTAAACAGGCGAGGCTTGTGTTTGCCGAGTTCCTTCTCTTCCTTTGGGTCTTTCCCTGCTTGCACTCCTGTGTGGGGTTAACGATTTATTGGTGAAGGCTCTTCTTGGTGTTCTTTCTGGCCTGCATTACCCTCTTGATTTGGGTTCGTTATTTGTCGGTGGGGAGTCCGGTCCGACTTACACATGTGCTGGGAGAGGGTTATTCCCTCTTATTACTCATTCTAGCATAATCTCTTCCATGGGGGCATGGAATGGCTTAGTACGGTTAGGGGGTAGGATTTCTTATCAAAATAAGAGGTTTATATCTGTCTGAGCTTTAACGCTTTCTATGCAGGTGGCTGCTCTTAGGCCCACTGTAACAGGTTACCTTAGTAATTATGATCCTTAGCCGCCTGTTAAGGTTGTGTCCTTGTTCAAAGGAGCTGTACCTCCTTTGACTAACTCCCTTGGTTTCTCTGGGACTAGGTTAGTTTTACCTTTATGTCTTAAGAAAGCCAGGGGGCTGAACTTCTATTCATTTCCTAAGCAACCAGCTATAACTAGGCTCGATAGGTTTATCACCTCTACTCGGGGCTCGTCCCACTCTTTTGCCACAGAGACGGGTTGGCCCTATAATAGGCTGTCCCGGAGTAGCTCGTCTAGTTTCGGGGGCCAGAACTAAAGTTCTCTTTGCTCGGGTTTGCTGGCTAAATCATGATGCAAAAGGTACGAGATTTAATCTCTGCTTTTCTAGGCTTAAATGGGTTGTTTCAGTTCTCTTTCAGCTTTCCCTTACGGTACTTTCTCTGTTGCTCAATGTTCCCTTTTCTGTCGCCCATACTAAGGGGGAAAAATGGTTTGTTGACTTAATTCTAAGTTTTGTTGGGGTATATATGTTGTGGTGTTAGACCAATTGTGTTGGCTAGCTAGTCAGCTCAGGGTGACCCGATTTGCACGGATGTCTTCTCGGTGTAAGGGAGGTGCTTTTCTATCTTAGCTACACTCTGGTTATTCCAAGCGCACCTTCCGGTACACTTACCATGTTACGACTTGCCTCCCCTTTGTTCGGTTAACTTCTTAGTTAGAAGGGAATATTGAACTTGGGGAGAGTGACGGGCGGTGTGTGCGCGCCTCAGAGCCAGTTTCAAGAGAACTCTCTGCTTTCTGTTTACTGCTAAATCCACCTTCGGACGCTGGTTTCACAGCGTGGTTCGTAATGCTCTATTTTAGAGAATGTAGCCCATTTCTTCCCACCCCATGCGCTACACCTCGACCTGACGTTTTGGGTTATACCCATTTTGCTTACTATATGACCTTCACAGGGTAAGCTGACGACGGTGGTATATAGGCGGGGAAAACAAGAGGTGGTGAGGTTGAACGGGGGTTATCGGTTCTAGAACAGGCTCCTCTAGGTGGGTCTGAGGCACCGCCAAGTCCTTTGGGTTTTAAGCTGGCGCTTGTAGTTCCCTGGCGGATGTCAGTTGTATATTTTCATCAAAGTTTACGGCTAGGCATAGTGGGGTATCTAATCCCAGTTTGTTTCATAGCTGTCGTGGGTTCAGGGGTATTAAAGCTGCTTTCGCAGTGGAGCTTCGTGCCCCCAGGTGCGTATGACAGCTGAAGGGGTGTTCGGCTTTATTAAGTATTATTCCATAACCACTCTTTACGCCGGTAATTATCAACTCGGGCCTCTCGTATAACCGCGGTGGCTGGCACGAGTTTTACCGGCCCTCTTAACCTTAACTAAGTCAAGCTTTCGCTTATGGCTTAATATCTATCACTGCTGAGTTTCCTTGGGGGTGTGGCTTAGCAAGGCGTCTTGGGCTGCCGAGGCGTGCCTGATGCCGGCTCCTCGTCCCCGGGCAGGGGATTAAGGGCATCCTCACAGGAATGCGGAGACTTGCATGTGTAAGTTCAGTTAAAGCTGATAGTAAAGTCAGGACCAAGCCTTTGTGCTCGTGGGACTTTCTAGGGTCCATCTTAACAGCTTCAGTGTTATGCTTTAGTTAAGCTACGCCAGC